TGGATTCAAAAAAGCATAGGCTTCGGGCAATTTGCCGAAGAAAAAACTGCTCGGATAAAGGGCAGAATTAATACAGATCAAACTAACGGTATTAAGCATAACGGACATTTTGTTCTTTGAGATAATTGCATTTTGATTGAGTTTTTGATATAAATAAAAAGGAAGAAAGTAAGTAAGGTAGACAAAAAATCCTTCTTTTTCTTTGAATCCACCCAACCAAAAATCCTCCAATTCTCAAAGGAGAATAGAAGAAATCATACTTTCATTCAATATCTTAATTGAATTCTATGTAATGATCAATAAATTAAGTCGAATTCTATATCTATATGTATCAAAATCCCAGTACCAATCTATTCTATAGATATATAGGATATTTGTACTAGAGTTGACAAACAACCAATACCAATATTATTGTTTCTTAGCGTAGATTAGAAATTAAAATGGGGCGTAGCCAAGCGGTAAGGCAACGGGTTTTGGTCCCGCTATTCGGAGGTTCGAATCCTTCCGTCCCAGCGCATATCCGTTTTTATGTTTCATTATTCCCAATTCCCATTTTTATGTTTCATTATTTTCATATAAAATTTTCATATAAAGAAGACGGGGGTGGTTAGGAGTCAATCCATATTAATTTTAATATCTGTGTCTGTCTGAATCTCATTAACAAACGATCAAGTTCCATATCATTATCATATAGAAATATGTGAGAGAGACAATAAATGTATTTTTTTCTTTAAATCTCGTTTTATTTAGGTATTTTGCGTTTGGATCTAATGGGAATCTATGTAACGATTGAGGCGGGGGGGATTTATTCTATGCTTTGTTATTCATTTTATGATAAGAGTCGATTCTTTAAATAATTACCCAACCCCATTTTAAACAAAATACATATCAATAATTTCCTCGTATAAAATGAGGAAATGTTTACTTTATTTTATAAAGTATGTATAGTTTTATTTCAATGACAAGAATTTTTTGGTTTTTGTAAATTTGTAATCCTTTCATTATTTAAAATTTAAACTGACCCTATATTTTGATTTTCGTAGTCAGAGTCTATGGAGAGCAGAACCAATGACTATTCATGATTCCATGATTGAATCAATTCCATACCGGTTCAAAATTAGAGGAATGTTATGGTAAAACTTCGTTTGAAACGATGTGGTAGAAAGCAACGTGCGACTTGAAGGACACGGTCCGTTGTGGATTAAAACCCCACCGCCTTCCATTTGTCTAGGAATGAGGGTGCTCTTGGCTCGACATTGTTTGTTCTGTTACACTTGAACCCAACATTTTTTGTTGGGTTGTAATTTTGTTGGGTTGTAATATAGGTTACGGTGGAGCTCGGGTAGAAATGATTAATTCATTTCTGGGGGAAAAGGATCTAGGGTTAATGCCAATTAATTGGAACAACTTCGCAAATATATCTTCTATATATAAGTTATAAATAGAAAGGACCAAATCCGACCAAGTTTCTAATTCAAAAGCAAAACTTGGTCGGATTGATCAAACTTTTTCGATTCAAGGTGCATCGCGCGCGAATTAACTGCCTATACGATTCTTTGCTAGAAATAAATCAACAAGGGGTTTGTTGCTGCCATTTTGAAAGAAGTAAGAAGCGCCGAAGTAATGTCTAAACCCAATGATTAAAAATTAAGGATTAAAGTATCTACGAACAAGGAAATGCCCTTTATAATTCTCTTGAGAGTCTCACTAGCGGGATCAGAGTAACAGAAAGGGGGAAAGACTACTCAATAAATAAAATGGACTCCAAACTTTTCCTTTGAACTATTGGAAGAGTTATCCAACTTGAGTTATGAGTACGGATGGTTTCTTTCTTCCTTCTCAGGAAGAAAAAAAAGACTGAAATCGAAATCATAGTCTAGTTGATTTTTTAGGCCCAGTTGTCATTTAATTTATTAGAATTGCATACATAGACAAAACTTCGAATCAAATCATTTTTTCTCGAGCCGTACGAGGAGAAAACCTCTTATACGGTTCTAGGGGGGGTGTTATTCATCTACATCTATCCCAATGAGCCATCTATCGAATCGTTGCAATTGATGTTCGATCCCGAAGAGAAGGAAAAGATCTTAGAAAAGTGGGTTTTTATGATCCAATAAAAAATCAAACTTATTTAAATGTTCCTGTTATTCTATATTTCCTTGAAAGGGGTGCTCAACCTACAGTAACGGTTCATAATCTTTTAAATAAAGCCGAACTTTTTAAGGAACTTCTGCCTAATTAAATGAAATTCAATTAAAGAAATACCATATCATATGGGGGGTCGCAGCTTGTATATAACTTTGTATAATTTTTCTCTGATTTGTTTTTTTGATCCCCCCTTTTCTGCTGTATTCGTATTTATTTATCATTGTTTCCGTCGAATACGATGGCCTAGAACGACAAAACTTGAGTTTATCGATCTTCTTAATTATCAAACCAATTCGGACATTTCCTTCATCAATTGTGTGGTTTTCGTTGTAATTCGATTAACCAACAAGGA